TTTCGATTTCTGGATCCAAGAGCATTTTTGGAACGATATCATAAATAAGACCTCTATTCTCATTCTCAATTATTTCAGAATTCTCATTCTCAATTATTTCAGAATTCTCATTCTCAATTATTTCAGAATTCTCATTCTCAATTATTTCAGAATTTGCATTCTCAATTATTTGAGAATTCTGAGTCTCAATCTTAGTATTTGTATTATGGTTAGGGTCGATCTTTTTCCCAGCCTCCAAATTGACTAGATATTTTTCGAAAAACTTCCAATCAAAGTCCATATATTTTCTTTCAGGTTTTTTCTTTCGCATTTTTTTCAGAGACATATAAACCTTGTCTAGATAATTGTCTAGAGAATTCTTGTCTAGATAAACCTCGTCTAGATAATCCTTGTAATAATCCTTTTCTAGATAAAGCTGGTCTAGAGAATCCTTGAAATAAACTTTGTCTAGAAAACTCTTGTCTAGATAATCCTTGTGATAATCCTTGTCTACATAAGTATTGTCTAGATAATTGTGTAGATAAGTATTGTCTCGATAAAGCTTGTCTAGAAACTTCTTGTCTAGTATACAATCCTTGAAATAAGTCTTGAAAACAATCTCCTCTGGTATATCAAATAAGTCGATCTCTTGGCTCTTATTTACTTGTAATGGCAATTTAGAAATAGAGGAGTCCTTCTTAGTTTCAGAAGAAATGTATTTATATGCTAAAAGATCATATTTATAGTTTTTCTGAAACTTAGTTTTTTGATTTCTTACTAATGAATATACTTCAGAATCATCTTGTTTTTTGGAATGAAGTAATGGGTCTTTTTCATATGAATCTCCTTTATTTAAATCGTTATTTTGAGGCGTATGGCGTCGGTTGACTTTATTTCGCCAGGTTTGTGCGCCTACTCGCTCCCAATGAACCTTAGATAAATTGTATTGAGACTGACCTCTTAACCAGTTTTTCCATGGATTCGTTCCAAAATTTCGAAGTTTCTTATGCTTTAATTCGGAATGAAATATTCCCTGTCTTTCAAAAGAATCCTTTATTGCAGTCTTAAGAAAAAAAGACGTTCCGCGATATTGAAGAACAGATCTTAACTTATCACTAACTAGGGTTTGTGATAATTTGTAAAATACATATGCTTGTGACAGGGAAGATAAATTTGGCAAGGAAGCAAATTTCGGAACAATCTGTGACTTCCGCTTATTTATATTTTTTATAGTCGAACTAAAGGTAATTCTTTTTTGATTTGTTTCAGTATTGGAAAAGTCTTTCTCAAAAAATTTTTTTGTTAAATTGATTCTAGGAATCTGAATGATACATAGAAAGATATCTAGGTATATTTTGTATATTTTTTCAATGAAAATTTTTTGAAAATAATTCCATTTACTTATTAATCGAACATTTCTTCTTTTTACAATTTTCCAAATATTTTTTGGTGATTCTACATTATTATTTTGCTTTTTGTTGTTAGGACTATTATTTAGTCCTGGAGTTACTTTTTTTTTTTCTTTTGTAATTCTTTCTATTTGATTTTTGATTGTGCTTGTTCTATTAATCAGATTTTGTATTTTTTCTTCTGAATTTGTAGAAGCTGTAGATCGAATTTGACTAAATGATTCATGAATTATCTCATTGCTGATTATAGAATCTTTTTCTTTTTGAGTTTCACTCGATTCATCTACTCCTATCCCTTTCAATCTTGTATTTTTTTTTATTATTTTCAAAATTGTGCTTTTTAGAACTAGAACCCTTTCTTTAAGCCGTTTTATGCTTTCTTTAAGCCGTTTTATGCTTTCTTTTGGGTTTCCTAGAACTCTAACAAAATTTTGCTTTATTTTTTGGTTGAAAACGCTTCTTATAAGTCGAAAGGCGCTCCCTTCCAATTTTTCTGCTGCTAATCTTTGACTTTTTTTGCCTAGTTCGTTAAAAATGGGCCCCCAAAAAATGGAAAAGGAACGGTTGGGTCGGGCACCACCCCAAGGATAGTCAGCTAGTCCCCAGAAAGACCTTATAAAAGCATAATCGTTGGTTATCCTTTGTCTATCATCCGCTGTGTGCCAAGGTTTCAACTCTAAAGGCCATAAAACTTTGACCTGAAGACCGTATTCCCACCACTCCTCCGGAAAGTTGCTGATGGATATGACGCCTATAGCAAAACCGTCATCGTTGCATAAAAGATGAGTCTCGTTTTCCCAGTCCTTTCTATCCTCAGCCCACTCGGGCTGCTGCAAAAATAAGATACGACCAATATTTTTAGCTATTATCGCTAAAGGCAATGCAATATATCTTCTAAAATAGGAGTTAAAAATTAATACGATACCTCTTACTCCTAGCCCATAATAAAGCTCATTCCATGCATCTATTCCATCCATCCGGAACAGCTCTTCTTCGGGGTCTAGTTCGATTTTCTCTTTTTTGATTCTTTTCAATTTTTTCCGTTCTTTCAATGCTTTGCTTTTTTTTTCGTCTATCTTCCTTTTTGTCTTCCTTTTTGTCTTCCTTTTTGTCTTCCCTTTTGTCTTCCTTTTTGTTTTTGTCTGTTCTTTCTTAGGTCCCTTAAGAGTGAAAAGGTCCCCTTTTTTGATTCCAAACCTATGCAGCAAATTTTGCATTTTCAAAACAAGGGGTTTCACTACCCTAAAAGAACTAGACAGTGTACTTTTTAAGAAGCCCAAAAAAAGAGGGGAATGCGGAAACATTTCAATCTGTCTTACAACAACTCCGTTTTTACGCCTTAGGACGCTCGCAACACCTTTGATGTCATCCTGATGCCAAAATTGGTCGCGCACCGCTCTCAAGGAGGTCCTCCACACGTCCTTATTCTCGGTTTTCCACTCGATATTGGTGATGAGGCTGCCAACGTGAACATGAGCAAGGCTTTTCTCAAAGTCAATACTATAAGGGTCTCCCCCACTCTTGATCAAATCCTTCTTAACCTTCTCATTAATCTCTTTAGCAATCTCCGGATCAATCTTATTACTATCTTTAGAAAGATTTTTGATAAGTAAATTTTGAGTATCCTGATTCAAAATAATTTCATATTTGTATTGTGCTGATATAATATCAAAGCACTCATTATCTCCCCGCTTGGTCACAAAGGGTTCGCCCAGGTCGTATGCGACCTCGCGGAGTAATACGTATGACCAGCGAGGGACGCGTTGACCGATGTGCGCTCGTCCCACACTTTCTCCCACTTTATAAGTCCTTAGTTGCTTTAGCTTTTTTAGTTTTCGCTGGTTCCAATCAATGCCTCCCCCCCCTTTTTCCCAAGGCTTAGAAAAAAATTTTGCCAAAGGATTATAATATAATTTTCCTTCTGCTCTTAGTTTTAGTGTTTTACTTTTGAGTATCGCGAACATTCTCTCTTCAAATTTTGGGGACTCGAAAATGAAACCTGGCAAAAGGGTCTCATGAATTTGATTTAGAGCAAGGATTTGCTTAAGTTGAGATTCTGTAGGTTCATCGTCGATTCTTTCACGAGATTTTGTAGTTCCATTTTTTTTTCTTCGACGAGATTGCATTGCATTCTTTTTTCTTCCACTAGATTTACGAGATTTAATTACATTGTAGACTTTTTCACGAAATTCACCCAATTGAAGAAGTGCCCTTTCTTCGCTTAGACGTGCTTCTTCGCGTCGACGTGCTTCTTCGCGTAGACGTGCTTCTTCGCGTAGACGTGCCTCTTCTTCCCTTTTCTCCTGTTCTTTGCTTTTCGGTGCCTTTTCTTCGCTTTTCTCCTTTTCTTCGCTTTTCTCCTTTTCTTCGCTTTTCTCCTTTTCTTCGCTTTTCTCCTTTTCTTCGCTTTTCTCCTTTTCTTCGGGATCCTCGATTACTTTTCTAAACTTTTTGATTCTTCCACGAGAGGGCCCATTCAACAAAGGATCATACCTTTTTGGTAGGCAGAGGCAGGTTTCGTTCATTTTCTCAATACAAACCCGAGTCCTTTTGTCGAGTATATCTAGAAAAAGAAATCCCGTGTCTAGAGCCTCAATTCTCTTTATAAACTCGTTATTTAAGTTGTTTTGTCTTTGTTTGTTCTTATAAAGCCAATCTTTGTCTAGTTTATCAAAGGAGAGTCTTTCTACTGTGGACGAAGATATCATCCCTTTCGTCAGTTCCTTAAAACTAGAAAAACTTGGAGGATCTGTAAAAGATATTCTTTTTTTTCCATCACTTCGGCATGTATCAAAAAAATATTGTGAAGCTTCCTTTCTTACAGCCCCAAAAAAGTGTTGATTGCTTATGTATCGTACTGGACGAGTCCATTGAAACTGAAAAAAATCGGCCGCTAAAATGCCTTCCACCACTATGGGTGCTTTTTGATCTTTTTCTTCATCCAGATCCGCTCCCAAACGCGTGGGAGGAATTTCTTCTTTGAATAGCACTTTTTTTCGTGCAATCTCCTCTTTCTTTTCCTCTTTCTTTTCCTCTTCCTTTTCCTCTTCCTCGTCCTCGTCCTCCCAGTAAGTGTCAGCTTCTCGGCCTTGTCTGGCTAACCAATTTGGTTGCAGTTGTGGGGCTTGGACGCTTGTCAGTGGATGTGGAAAAATGAATAAAGGTATTCTGCCTAAATAGTAGGCACAGGTAACAAATAAGAAAATATTCACGAACCGACCCGTGTTTCTCCTCAAGTTTATTAACAGCAAGTACTGAATTTCTGACACAACCCACTGAAAGGTTCGCATAAGGAATTCAAATTCTTCCCCAAGGGACCTAACAAGGTACTGATAAATCTTCTTTTTGTATTTATTCAATTCTGACTTAATGGACTTATTCAATTCTGACACACGGTACTGAAAGTGTGAAAAACGGACCTGAAATTTTGCCCCAAGGTACTTATAAATATACTTATCCAATGCTGACACAAGTTCCTTCTTAGATCTACTCAAAAGATAGATCCGTATCCAGTCGAATAATCTTTTCGTGAATAAAAGGAAACAAATGTGACCAATTAACCAACCAACAAAACTACTTGTTACAAATAACATCTTGTTGTTGCATCGAAAC